GATAATACTAGACTGGGGGATATTGATATTATCTTATGTGATTGCTTGGTATCCTAATCTTAACTTAAATATATGATTAAAGTAGTGAGTTAATATATGATTAAAGTAGTGAGTTGAGAAAGAAAAGAGATGGTTGAATCAAAATAATTCCTTTTTTTTAGTTCGATTTATGTCAGAGGACAATATGAATGTCATACCATTTTCCATTAAAACACTCAAAGGGTTATACGATATATCGGGTGTAGAAGTCGGCCAACATTTATATTGGCAAATAGGAGGTTTACAAATCCATGCCCAAGTACTTATCACTTCTTGGGTCGTAATTGCTATCTTATTAGGTTCAGTTATCATAGCTGTTCGGAATCCACAAACAATTCCGACTGATGGTCAGAATTTCTTCGAATATATCCTTGAATTTATTCGAGATTTGAGTAAAACTCAGATTGGAGAAGAAGAATATGGTCCTTGGGTTCCTTTTATTGGAACTATGTTCCTATTTATTTTTGTTTCTAACTGGTCGGGTGCTCTTTTACCTTGGAAAATCATACAGTTACCTCATGGGGAGTTAGCTGCGCCCACGAATGATATAAATACTACTGTTGCTTTAGCTTTACCTACGTCAGCGGCATATTTTTATGCCGGTCTTACCAAAAAAGGCTTGGGTTATTTCGGGAAATACATTCAACCAACCCCAATACTTTTACCAATTAACATCTTAGAGGATTTCACAAAACCTTTATCTCTTAGTTTTCGACTTTTTGGTAATATATTGGCCGATGAATTAGTAGTTGTTGTTCTTGTTTCTTTAGTACCTTTAGTAGTTCCTATACCTGTTATGTTTCTTGGATTATTTACAAGTGGTATTCAAGCTCTTATTTTTGCAACTTTAGCCGCGGCTTATATCGGTGAATCCATGGAAGGTCATCATTGACTAGCTTTCGAAATAGTCCTTATCCCAAATCATGCATGGTTCAAGATAATCCACTTGATTGTCTATCATAATAGATACAAATACGTATGTATATACGTAGAGTCGTAGGAGGAAATAGAGACGATATTACACGATATTAGAGAATTGTAAGATGGTTTAGGGCTACTTATTTATATTAATGTCTATAAGTCCACAATCCCTGTATATATTTACAAGAATGATTCTGGAATCCTATTCCTATTGAATAGGATTAGTTTACGTTATAGAAGAAACAAATGTATATGTGATATTAGATATTCCCTAGTTATATAGGGACATTTTCATATATATTAGAGTGTATTTAGAAGGATTCTAATAGAATTCTCGTCTGTGATTATGGATTGGATGAAAAAACAGATAACCTCAAGGATATAGAAGAGAAAAGAACTCTGAATTGAAAAAAAGATACTATTCCGGAATCGTCAGTACGGAATTGTCAGCACCTTTTTTCATATGCATATAGTTCTAGTTATTGCTTCGAACCATTCTTTTTTTCAATTCGGAGTTTTTTTTTTAGGTTCTTTGGCATGGATCTGTGATAAAATAATAAGTAATATGGTTGAKTKTATCATTAACTATATTTTTTTTTTTTTTGGTGCGAGGAACTTATTATGAATCCACTGATTTCTGCCGCTTCCGTTATTGCTGCTGGATTGGCCGTAGGGCTTGCTTCTATTGGACCTGGAGTTGGTCAAGGTACTGCTGCAGGCCAAGCTGTAGAAGGTATTGCGAGACAACCAGAAGCAGAGGGTAAAATACGAGGTACTTTATTGCTTAGTCTAGCTTTTATGGAAGCTTTAACAATTTACGGACTGGTCGTGGCATTAGCGCTTTTATTTGCGAATCCTTTTGTTTAATTTAATCCTAGAAATGGGAAAAAATACGTAACGTATTTTTTTCTTATTTCATTAACTCGGCTTGCTTGCCGTTTGCTTCTTCAAATTATATCAACACTTTACTCCTACAATTACTTATTTCTTGAGACAATACCCCCGGGAAGGACTGATTTGAGATGAGGAATTAGTGGATTCGTTCGCTTTCTTCCTTCCCGTCCTGACTATTCGTACAACAGAAACCCTTTTTTTTACTGTTAAGAAGCGTTTTAACTGGAAATTTCAAAAAAAGAAGAAATTTTAAAATTCGAAAATTTTCTTAATAGATTTAATCTATTCCTATAAAAAATAAAAATCCTATAAATATAAAAAAAAAAGGAAATTCGATTTTTATTTTCAAAAATTTGAAAAATATAAAGAAATCGACCAAAAACAAAAAGGGTGGGGCGGTGCGAAAAGTGATACAAAAAGAACTCTGTTCTTTGTTAGTCCTATCTAAAAGAGGAGAGCCTATGAAAAATATAACCGATTCTTTCGTTTCCTTGGGCCACTGGCCATCCGCCGGTAGTTTGGGGTTTAATACCGATATTTTAGCAACAAATCTAATAAATCTAAGTGTAGTACTTGGTGTATTGATTTATTTTGGAAAGGGAGTGTGTGCGAGTTGTGTATTTCAAGAATAGGTTGGATCCAACCA